GATTTCGAAATGTATAGAAGCCCTGGGTAGTAAAAAAAAGCGGGATGCTGTATTTCCAAGATTGGATTTCATATTCGAATAACCCTCGTAATCGTAAGAAAGTGGGCTTTTTAGTTATGGGCCTAGCAAAAGAAAAATTGGGATAGGATCCTATAGGATCTCCCCCCCTCAAAATCGGACGTGAAAATTTCCCCTCATCCGGCTCAAGTAGGTACACCAAATAAAGAAAGGAGTTCTCTCGAGAAAACTTCCAAACAAAAGGATCTACTCCTTACTCAAGTTCCTAGTAAAGATCAACATTAATTCCGTTACGATTCAATAAATGAAGAAGTGTAAAATTCTTGAGTAGTCTACCTCCCTTCTAATGACAAATACCTTAATTCTTAGTAATTAAATGTAATTAAATTAAGGAACTACCTTCAAATTCATAAGAGATTGACTTGTCTATGTACTGTTCTATTCGATCTTTTAGGTCCCGACTTCACCTCGACGGTTATGCCACACACGATGTCCCTACAGTCTACATGCGATGAATAGACTCCTGCAACCATGACATATTTACTTCCTTGAACATAATTTCTTTCCAAAAGAAAGGAAATAAATAGTTAATTCCACAAAACAAAAAAGTATTTTTTTACGAGGTACAAATAAGAAATAGGAATTTCTATTTATTTGTTACGAAACCGACCATAGATCAATTGCCCCTTTTATTTGGGAGTATTGACTATACCCCTAATTCTGAGCTTCATGTTACTCCTCCCAAGCGACATGTCAGGTCCAGGGCATCCCAATTAGATTCGCTGGAATGACAGTTTCTCATTCGGAATCTGTAAAATCAGCATTTTGATCAAATCACACATCGCAGTAGACTAGGCCTTCTAATTCTTTAAGGGATTTATCTAAAAGATTCGCAATATAACTAGGAAGACGTTTTAAATACCATACATGGGTTACTGGGCATGCGAGTTTGATGTAGCCCATTTGATACCTCCGTATACGAGAATCAATAAATTCGACGCCGCATTTCTCACAAAATTTCGGGTCGTCTTTTTCCTCTCCGATTACGCGATAATTTCCACAAGCACAAATTCCACTTTTAATAGGTCCAAAAATTCTTTCACAAAATAATCCATCCTTTTCCGGTTTATTGGTTTTGTAATGAAAAGTATAGGGTTTTGTCACCTCTCCAACTATCTCTCCATTAGGCAGTATTTTAGTGGCCCAAGCACTTATTTGTTGAGGAGAAACTGATCCAATTTGGAGCTGTTGATGTTTATACCTATCGATCATAGAAGAGAAATGCTGATTCATTCCGATTAAGCTTCCTTCCTATGAATCTGGAAGTTTTTCTCAGATACAAGGAAATGATTCAGTTCCAGAGCTAAAGATCGTAGTTCTCGAACGAGTAATCGAAAAGATTCTGGAGTACCCTCGGGGTTAGGTATTGTTTCTCCAACAATCGTAGTACCAAGTACTTCCTGGCGAGCTCTAATATGATCAGATTTATAAGTAAGCATTTCTTGTAAAATGTGAGCAACACCAAACCCTTCGAGAGCCCAAACCTCCATTTCTCCTACCCGCTGCCCCCCCCGCTTTGCTCTTCCTCTAAGGGGTTGTTGTGTAACAAGTGCATAATGTCCACTTGAACGGCCGTGGATTTTATCATCAACTTGATGAATTAATTTTAAGATATAAGGCTTTCCTATTAAAACGGGTTGTTCAAAAGGATTCCCCGCCCTTCCATCAAATATTCTGCTTTTTCCCGGATATTCGGCTTCAAATACCCACGGATTCGCTGTTTGCTTACTAGCTTGATATAATTCAGAAAACACCAATTTTCTCGAAGCTTCTTGTTCATATCGCTCATCAAAGGGCGCTATTCGATAATGCCTGTCTAGCAGGCTTCCGGCTAACCCAAGTGAACATTCAAATATCTGTCCTACATTCATCCTTGATGGTACTCCTAAAGGATTAAAGACCATATCAACAGGTCTTCCATCTTCCAAATAAGGCATATCTTGTCTAGGCAAAATTTTGGAAATAATACCCTTATTTCCGTGTCTTCCAGCTACTTTATCGCCGACTTTAATATCACGTTTCTGTGAAATATATACACGAATCGTTTCTGGATTATAACTAGAACCACCCTTCTTATGGATCCATCGGACATCAATAACCCGACCCCTACCGCCTATAGGTAGTTTTAAACACGTTTCTTTTGAAGTAGATACCTGAATGCCAAGGATAGCTCGTAACAATCTATCTTCTGGAGCATACGACGACTCTTTCACCACCTGGGGCGTTAATTTACCTACTAAAATATCGCCCGTCTCTACCCAAGATCCCAATATCACAATTCCGTTTTTGTCTAAATTGCGGAGTAAATGGGCTTCTAAATGAGGTATTTCGTTAGTGACCCTTTCGGGACCTTGGTTTGTGACATGGATCTGAATTTCATATTTCCGTATGTGAAAGGAAGTATAAATATCTTCATATACCA